GGAGCGGAGCGATAGAGACTCCATTTAACGTCAGGTTGATCTAGGCCGGAGGCAGACCTACGTCAAGGTAACCCTTCTTTGAAACACTTTGGTATTGCTCCTGAATCAGAATACAAATAATGAATCAGAGCACATGGAGCCATCTCGTTATCTTCCTGTCAAGAAAAAATATGGTGAACGAGCTGATCTTTCTATCAGTTAATGAAAGAGCCCAATGCAAAAAAAATGCATGTTGGGTCTTTGAAACAGTTCGAATCATTTCGACAATAATCAGTTTGATCTGTTTTACCGAGAAGGTCTACGGTTCGAGTCCGTATAGCCCTATACTTTTTTGTATAGTTTTCATTTCCTAATTAATGCTTGCTTGTGGCTGGCCGGTTGATTAGTCCATAGAAATGGAATCATTCCCACATGCTCACGGAGATCGATCCCTCGGGGCATGAAAATGAAAACAAGAATTTCTTCCAATGGATCCAATCGGATCATTTTCAAATCTCGGATAAACAAAGCCATTCTTCTTCATTAATCTTCGTGTGTGAATGACATACGACTTTTTCCTCTTTTCTTGTCCATGATCAAAGATTTAGTGATACACCTTTGCTTTGGTATACCCAAGTCAATTTATGAAGTCAAAATCATAACATGAGCCTGGCTAAAAACTCCAACCTGACCCAACCAAATCAAATCGAATAGTAAGTCACATGGATCTAGTACCTATTCTTGTTCTTGTATTTGTAAGCCGGAGTTTCAAAAACGAAGTTGGTAAGTTTCATTGTAAAATAGGCTTTTCTTCGTATAACCGGCCTGGCAAAACAAGTAGTTATTTTTCTGTTTCTGTACAATACTTATTTTTTTTTTTGTATTCCAATTTACTCCAATCCAATTGCTCATCATTCCAATTCTACCGATGCAGACTTTATGCAAGAAGATTAGGGGCCATTTGAACTTGGATGAGTTAGGAATCCCCCAACTCATCACTTTTTGGTGGAACAACAACCCCAGTTTCAGAGATAATGACTTGGTCCTAATCAATGTTTGCGCCCTCTTCTATTTTTATTTTTATGAGTGGGTCTGTCGAATCGTTCGACAACGCGTGATTCCATTCCATTAGAAGTATCTTCTGTAGATCATTTACAATTCATCCGACTGCACTATGCTCCATTGTGTAGGTTTGTTTCAAAAGAAGCCTTTTTATTGTCACGAAGCCTAACCGTTGGTCTTACTAGATATTATTACATTAACAAGTATTTCGAGTCATTCCAAATCAAGATCTTTAGTCCTAGAAATTGGTCCGAAATGGAATGCTCTTTCAAGACTTCGAACTCGAATTAAATAATTCGATTGTTTCTGGGGTCGGGGTAGTACAGGTCCAAAGTCTCTAATTTGGGTATAGGAACTTATATATAAGGGTTCCTCAGAATTCAACGGATTGAATAAAATCAATTAAGTATAAATCTGGGACAAGGAGAGAGAATCTAATTGGTCGATGCATTCTGTTTCTGTATCCGTATCGAATCAATAGAAGCAATGATCCTCTATCCAGATCTTAATGAAAAGAATACACGAACGCCAACCGAGTAGAATATACCATAACGAGATGGAAATCCCTAGACATTCTACTACATCTGACTACTGACTATATTCTAAATCACTAAGCAAAAAAAAAGAGAAAAAATGAGCCAGACCTCTTCTTTGATTATATTAATTGAATATTTCCATTTTAACATAACATTTATGTTTAATATTTAATTGAATCTTTCTTTTATTCATTTTATTTATGAATATGAATATTATTTCAATTCATATTATTTAATTGAATATATTCTTTCATTCCCTTTTTATAGAGAATCCGAGGCAAAGTGAAATTGAGAGAATTTTATTTGTATAAGAGCATGATATGTCTACACTATATCGAAATAGAATCGAAGTAAGTGAGATTACGTTGGATAAATCTTGAAACGAGACATGACCCACAGCAAACAAACGAAACTATGTGGTTCGATCAAAATGTTTGTTTCGACTAAGCAGTTATGGATGAATTGACAATTCCGATTCGAATCGACTAATTCGGTATATTCCACATTCATAGGAGTACATCTATGTTTCTGCTTCACGAATATGATATCTTCTGGGCATTTCTAATAATATCAAGTGTTATTCCTATTTTGGCATTTCTAATTTCCGGAGTTTTAGCCCCGATTAGTGAAGGACCAGAGAAGCTCTCTAGTTATGAATCGGGTATAGAACCCATGGGGGATGCTTGGTTACAATTCCGAATCCGTTATTATATGTTTGCTCTAGTTTTTGTTGTTTTTGATGTTGAAACGGTCTTTCTTTATCCATGGGCAATGAGTTTCGATGTATTGGGTGTATCTGTATTTATAGAAGCTTTCATTTTCGTGCTTATCCCAATTGTTGGTTCAGTTTATGCATGGCGAAAAGGAGCATTGGAATGGTCTTAGCTCCTGAATATTCAGACAATCAAAAAGAAGGAAAAGAT